TCAGTTAGAAATTATTTCGCTATTAAAAAACGTATAATTTCTAAATTTCTAATAATATCAATAAATATTATAATGTATTATTATTTTAAATTTATTTTTATTAATATTATTATTATTTTTTATAATATATTTTTTAAATATTTTATTATATTAAATTTATTATTATTTTCATTTCTTTCATTATTTATTTCCGATTTAATAATTTTATGATTTTTTTTAGAAATCAATAATTTTTTATTTATTTCATTTACTCAAATTCAAATAAAAAATAAAAAAATAATTTTTTTATATTTTATTATTCAAATTATTGCTTCATTTATAATAATTTTTTCAATTATTATAAATAATTTTTTTTTTTTTAATAATTATTTATCATTATTATTTTTAATTTCATTATTATTTAAATTAGGTATCCCCCCCTTTCATTCATGACTCCCTATAATTACTCCATTTTTATCTTGAGATATTTTATTTATTATATTAACAATTCAAAAATTAACTCCTTTTTATATAATTTCATTAATGAAAATAAATATTTTTATATTTTATATAGTATTAATTATATGTTGCATTATTCCACCTTATATAAGACTTAATAAAAATAATTTTAAATTAATTATGGCTTATTCTTCTATTAATCAATCTGGTTGAATAATCTTATTAATTTATTTAAAAATCTTTTTATGATTTAATTATTTTATTTTTTATAGTTTAATCTCATTCTCTTTATTTTGATTTATTAATTATTTTAAAATAAATATAAATTTTAAATATACATTTTTAATAAATAATTTTAAATTAAATATAATTCCTCTTATATTATTACTTAATATATCTGGAATACCTCCCTTTTCTTTTTTTATTATAAAATGGTATAGAATTTATTTTTCATTATATAATTCAAATTTTTTTTTAATTTTAATTATAATAATATTAAGTTCATTATTTATATTATATATTTATATTAATATAACATTATATAGAATATTTATTTATAAATATACATCCAAATTTATTATTATAATTATAAATACATCTGAATATCTTATACTATTTGTATTTATTAGATTATTTATTTCACAAATTTTATTAATTATTTAATTTTTAAGATTTTAAGTTATATAAACTTTAAACTTTCAAAGTTTATAAAATAATTTTATTATTATAAATCTTAAATTAAATTTAATAATAATAATAATAATAATAATAATAATAAATAAATAAATAAATAAATAAATAAATAAACAAATAAACAAACAAATAAACAAATAAAAAAATAAATAATTAATTAATAAAAATAAATTAATAAATTAATATACATATTATATATTAATTAATTTTTATTAATTTCATTAAATTTGCAATTTAATATTTTATTTAAACTATAATATATAATATATAATGTTAGAAATTTTATTAACTTTCTTAAATAAATTTACAATTTATTACTTTAATCAGACATAACATTATTTTTTATTGTTAAATTTAATTTTTAATAATTATTTTTTTTTATTTTATATGTAATTAATTAATTAAATTATATATATATATATATATATATATATATATATATATATATATATATATATTAAATTTTATCTTTTTATATATGAATAAATGATTATATTCTACAAATCATAAAGATATTGGTATTCTTTATTTTATTTTTGCTATTTGATCTGGAATAATTGGCTCATCTATAAGAATAATTATTCGACTCGAATTAGGATCCTGTAACTCATTAATTAATAATGATCAAATTTATAATACTTTAGTAACTAGTCATGCATTTATTATAATTTTTTTTATAGTTATACCATTTATAATTGGAGGATTTGGTAACTTTTTAGTCCCATTAATACTAGGATCACCAGATATAGCATATCCTCGTATAAATAATATAAGATTTTGACTTCTACCTCCCTCACTTTCCCTTCTTATTATAAGAAGATTTATTAATAGAGGAGTAGGAACAGGATGAACTATTTATCCTCCTTTAGCTTCTAATGTATTTCATTCTGGAGCTTCAGTTGATTTATCTATTTTCTCATTACATATCGCTGGTATATCATCTATTTTAGGAGCTATTAATTTTATTTCAACAATTTTAAATATACACCATATCAACTTAACAATAGAAAAAATCCCCCTATTAGTATGATCTATTTTAATTACTGCAATTTTACTCTTATTATCTTTACCTGTTCTTGCAGGAGCTATCACAATATTACTAACAGACCGAAACTTAAATACTTCTTTTTTTGATCCTTCAGGAGGTGGAGATCCAATTTTATACCAACACTTATTTTGATTTTTTGGTCATCCTGAAGTATATATTTTAATTCTACCAGGATTTGGATTAATTTCTCATATTATTATAAACGAAAGAGGTAAAAAAGAAACTTTTGGCTCTCTAGGAATAATTTATGCAATAATTGCAATCGGATTCTTAGGGTTTATTGTTTGAGCACATCATATATTTACTATTGGATTAGATGTTGATACTCGAGCCTATTTTACTTCCGCAACTATAATTATTGCAATTCCCACTGGAATTAAAATTTTTAGTTGAATTTCTACTCTTCACGGAATTAAAATTAATTATAATCCTTCTCTTTGATGGGCTATAGGATTTATTTTTTTATTTACTATAGGAGGATTAACTGGTATTATATTATCAAATTCCTCTATTGATATCATTCTTCATGATACTTACTATGTCGTAGCCCATTTTCACTATGTTCTATCAATAGGAGCTGTATTTGCCATTATTGCTAGTTTTATCCACTGATTTCCATTAATTTCTGGATTTACTTTAAATCCTATTTACTTAAATATTCAATTTATTTCAATATTTATTGGGGTAAATCTTACCTTTTTTCCTCAACACTTTTTAGGATTAAGAGGAATACCACGACGATATTCAGATTATCCTGATAATTTTTTAAATTGAAATATTATTTCATCTATAGGATCTCTAATTTCTATCCTAAGTCTATCTATCCTAATATATATTATTTGAGAAGCATTTGCTTCTAAACGAATAATTATAAATATATTTTTTCTTAATCCCTCACTAGAATGACTAAATTCTACCCCTCCATTAAATCATAGATATAATGAAATTCCTTCTATTTAAATTTTAATATGGCAGAAAAGTGCAATAGACTTAAACTCTATTTATAAAGATTTAATATTTATCTTTTATTAAAAATTAATACATGATTAATTTCATTACAAAATTCTAATTCTCCTTCATATGATATAATAATCTTTTTTCATGATTTTACTATAATTATCTTAATTTTTATTACAATTCTTATCTTTTTTATTATAAGATCATTAATTTTTAATAATATAACTAATCGATACCTTTTAGAAAGACACTCAATTGAATTAATTTGAACAATTCTTCCAATATTTATTTTAATTTTTATTGCTATTCCCTCATTAAAAATTTTATATTTAACAGATGAAATTCATAATAATAAATTAACAATTAAAACTATTGGCCATCAATGATACTGAACATATGAATACTCAGATTTTTCCAATATTGAATTTGATTCATTCATAATCCCAACAAATCAATTAATAAATAATGAATTTCGTCTTCTTGAAGTTGATAATCGATGTGTAATACCTTTTAAATATCCTATTCGTATTTTAACTACATCTATAGATGTAATTCATGCATGAACAATTCCTTCTATTGGCATTAAAATAGACTCTACACCTGGTCGATTAAATCAAACTATATTATTTATAAATCGACCAGGCCTTTATTTTGGACAATGTTCAGAAATTTGTGGTATAAATCATAGATTTATGCCAATTGTTATTGAATCTACTAACTTTTTTAATTTCAAAAACTGATTAATAAATTATAATAATTAATAATTAATTATTAAAGATTAAATCAAATAAACATTAAATGACTGAATAAAGTATTGATTTTTTAAATCAAAATATAATAGATTTTTATTTATCTATTTTTAATGAAAAGAATTAGTTAATCATAGATAACATTAAATTGTCATTTTAAAATTATTATTTTATTTATAAATAATATTCTTTTATCCCACAAATAATACCTCTTATATGGCTTATATTATTATGTTACTCTATTATATTATTAATTATTATAAATTCATTTATTTTCTTTTTTTTTCTACCTTCTAAATTAACTTTTAAAATAACTTCATCTTCAATAATTAGTTCTAGCAATAATAATTATAATAAACAATTCTGAACTTGAATATGATAATAAATATTTTTTCTATTTTTGATCCAATAACTTCTTTAAATTTTTCATTAAATTGATTAAGAATAATATTAATTTTTATTTTATTACCTTATCAATTTTGACTTATTCCATCTCGATTTATTTTTATTTTTAATATAATGATTAATTATATTTTTAAAGAATTTAAAATTTTAATTAATTATTCTTATTCTAATTTAATTATCTTTATTAGACTAATTTTAATTATTTTTTTTAATAATTTTCTAGGTTTATTTCCTTATATTTTTACAGCTTCTAGTCATATAACCTTTTGTTTTTCTTTCTCTCTTTCTCTTTGACTTGGAATAATAATTTATAGAATATTTAACTATCTTAATGATTTTCTAGGACATCTCACTCCTCAAGGAACCCCTTTTATACTTATGCCTTTTATAGTTATAATTGAATCAATTAGGTTGATTATTCGACCACTAACTTTAGCTATTCGATTAACAGCTAATATAATTGCAGGGCATTTATTAATAACTTTATTAGGATCATCAGGAACTTCTATTAAAAGAATTATAATAATTTTATTAATTAGAGCACAAATTCTATTATTACTATTAGAAATTTCTGTAGCTATAATTCAAGCATATGTCTTTTCAATTTTATCTACTTTATATAGAAGAGAAATTTAAACTATTTATGACAAATCAAAACCATCCTTTTCATCTGGTATCAGTAAGGCCTTGACCAATTATCATCTCCGTAAGTTTATTTAATAATTTTTTAAGTATAATTAGGTGATTCCATGATTATAATTATTTAATAATAATAATAACTTTACCTAGAACTTTCATTTGTATATACTTATGATGACGGGATGTAACTCGTGAATCTACATATCAAGGCTGACATACAAATAAAGTTTTTAGTGGCATACGTCTAGGAATAATTTTATTTATTATTTCTGAAATTTTATTTTTTTTCTCTTTTTTCTGAGCTTACTTTCACTCATCATTAGCCCCAAATATAGAAATTGGTCAACTTTGACCACCTCTAGGTATTAAGCCCTTTAATCCTTTTGATATTCCCCTAATAAATACAATTATTTTAATTTCCTCTGGCCTTACGGTAACATGATCCCATCATTCAATACTTAATATAAATCTTTATGAAAGTAAAAAAAGATTATTAATTACAATTATATTAGGAATTTATTTTACTTTACTACAAATTATCGAATATATTGAGGCTCCTTTTACTATTGCAGATTCAATTTATGGATCCTCATTTTTTATTGCAACAGGATTTCACGGACTTCATGTAATTATCGGAACATTATTTTTAAGATTTACTCTCCTTCGTATAAATATTCAACATTTTTCTTCAAAACATCATTTTGGTTTTGAAGCAGCTGCATGATATTGACATTTTGTAGATGTAGTATGATTATTTTTATACATTTCAATTTATTGATGAAGATTTTAAAATTTTAATTAACTTAAATAGTATAATAATTTTTATTACATTTAATTTCCAATTAAAAAATCTAAAATTTTTTAGTTTAAGTAATTATTCAAAGATTATATATTATAATAATTTTTATTTTTTTTGCATTATTTTTTATATTATTAAATTATTTAATTTCAAAAAAATCATTTTCAGATCGTGAAAAAATATCTCCTTTTGAATGTGGATTTAATCCTTTATCACTTAATCGCCTTCCATTTAGTATTCATTTTTTTACAATTAGATTAATCTTTTTAATTTTTGATATTGAAATTGCTATTTTAATCCCTCTTATTTTCCATATACATATCTATAATTTATCTGTAATCTACACTAGCATAATTTTTATTATTATCTTAATTTATGGACTATATATAGAATACCTAGAACAATCTATTGATTGAAAATTATAAATAAATAAATATAAATAATAATAATAATAATAATAATAATAATAATAATAATAATAATAATAATAATAATAATAATAATAATAATAATAATAATAATAATAAAAATAATAAATTTAATTTTAGTTTATTTTTTTATTTATTTATAATTTTATTTTTTATATAATATAATAAAATTTTAACTATCTCTCTCAACTCTTAATCTTACTTACAAAAAATAAAATTAAGGACATTAGTTAAATTTATAACAATTAAATTGCATTTAAAAATTATATGTAAATATAATATATATATGTCTTATATTTTATTTTTTTATTAAATTTTTAAATTAATTTTATAATATATTATTATATTATATTTATATTTATTATACTCTTAAAGTAATATACTACATTTAATTTCGACTTAAAATTTTGATTAATTTATATTTAATCTAAGAGTTTAAAAAAATTAATAAATTTTACTATTATAATTTATTTTATTTAACTAAAACCAAAATTGAGGTAAATTATTGTTAATAATTTTAATGAAAATATATAATTATCTAGTTGAAATAAAAATAAATGAACTTCTAATTCATTAAGTATGATTTTAAAATTATCATTTATTTCATATTCTTTAGAGGTTTATTTATTTTTAATATTTACTTTTATAAATATAAATATAGTTTATTTAAAACATTATATTTTCATTATAAAAATAATATATTTTATTTATATATTTATTTATATATTTATATCTATATATTTTTATATTTATATACTTATATTCATACATTTATACTTATCTATTTATATTTATATATTTATTTATATTTTATTTAATATATATTTATTTATATATTTAATTTTATATGTTTATTTTTATATATCTGTTTTATTTATATATTTATTTATTATTTATTTATATATTTATTTATATATTTATTTATATATTTATTTATTTATATATTTATTTATTAAAACAAAAAAATATTGCTTTTCTTATTTAAAAATTTTATTATAATTTTCTTAATATCTTCAATATTATGCTTTGTTATAAGCTATTTAAATTTTATATTTAAATTAATAATATATATTCTTATTAATTTCTAAAAAAAAATATTACCATAATAAGAATATTCAAACTCTAAATAAAATAAAAAAATTTCCAAATATATAAATTTTATAATTAAATTTTATACTTTTTTTATTTATAAATCTCAATAATATTATATATCTTGAAAATTCAACTCATGTATTATCAAATTTATATAAATATTTACCTAAATTATTAACTAATTTATATTCTCCATATAAATAATTTAAATATCATATAGATCTTAAAAAAAAATTTAATAAATAAAATTTATTAAAAAAATTTAAAAATCTTAAATAAATTCCAAATATTAATCCTATTAAACATAGTCTTAAAGTTATAATTTTTATCCTTAATCTTAAATAAATTAAAGTTATATCAAAAAAAAATAATCAATTTAATAAAGATCCAACAAAAATTCTTAATATAATTAAAATTATCATAGAAATATTTATTAATCTATCTTCCTTAAATCTATAACAACTATAAAATTTAATTTCTCTAAAAAATATATAATAATATAAACGAACTGAATAAATAACAGTTAAAATTAATGATATAATAATTAAAACTAGTATAAAAATATTAATTTTATTGATATAAATTAATTCTATAATTAAATCCTTTGAATAAAATCCTGCTAAAAATGGAAACCCACATAAAGCTATTCTAGAGATATATAATCTCATTATTGTAAATGGTATAATTTTATTTAATCTTCCTAATAAACGAATATCTTGATTATTATTTATAGCATGAATAATAATACCTGCACATATAAATAATATTGATTTAAAAATAGCATGAGTCAATAAATGATAAAAAGCTATAATTTTAAACCCAACTCTTAAAATTATCATTATTAATCCTAATTGTCTTAATGTAGATAAAGCAATAATTTTTTTTAAATCATTCTCAACTAAAGCTATTAATCCCGATATAAATATTGTTAAAATAGATAAAAAATATAAAATAAAATTTATTTTTCTTAACATTAAAAATCTATTAAACCGAATTATCAAGTAAATTCCTGCAGTAACTAATGTAGATGAATGCACTAATGCTGATACAGGGGTAGGAGCTGCTATTGCTATTGGTAACCAGATTGAAAATGGAATCTGTGCTCTCTTAGTAATTGCTGCAATTACTAATATATAAATAATTAATTTATTACTATTTATTAATATATACACCCTTCACCTGCCTTTTATTAATATTAATCTAATAATTATTAAAATTCCAATATCGCCTACACGATTCCTTAAAACAGTTACTATTCCAGAATTATAAGACCTATAATTTTGATAAAAAATAACTAAACAATATGAAACTAATCCTAATCCATCTCATCCAAATAAAATTCTAATAATATTAGGCCTAATAATTATTAAAATTATAGATATAATAAATAAAATTACTAAATAAATAAAACGTTCAATATAAATTTCATTATTTATATATATATATCTATATAATATAATTATAGCAGAAATTAAAAAAATAAACCTAATAAATAATAAAGAAATTCAATCAATTAATAAATATATTTCAAAATTAAATGAATTTATTCTAAATATTATTCATTCTATTATAATTCTATATTCTATTATAAATAAATTTATTCTTAAAATGAAAATTACAATAAATATAAAAATTATAAAAATTGAATAAAAAAAAATATTAAAAATAATTTAAGATATTTTAAATTTTTAATATATATATTTTTAATTCCACAAATTAATGTTTTAAATTAAACTACTTAAATTTTAATGTTTATCTCTTTTCTATTAATATATATATATTAATTTAAAAAAAAAAAATTATATTTAATAATAATATAATTAAAGGATATAGATGTATAATTAAAACAATATTTTCTTTAACCAATCTTCTTAAAAATTTATTTTCTATAAAATAATTACCATGTTGAATATATGAAAACAAATATAATGAATAAGCCCTTCTAAAAAAACAAATTAATATTAAATAAAATATTATAGAAATCTCCCAATTTATAATTACACCTAATATTATAATTTCACTAAAAAAATTAATCGAAAAAGGAAAAGAAAAATTAATAACACATAATAAAAATCATCATAAACTTAATGAAGGCAATAGTCTCAGTATACCTTTATTTAAAAATAAAAGTCGTCTATATGTACGCTTATAATATAAATTTACTATATAAAATAGCCCTGAAGAACATAATCCATGAGATACCATTATAATATATCTTCTTAAAAATCCTAACTTACATATTGTTATTAATGAACAAATTATTATATTTATATGAACTACAGATGAATAAGCTACTAACCTTTTTATATCAACTTGAACTAAACATATTATTCTTACTAATAAACTCCCAATAATTCTAATCCTAAAAATAATATATCTATATTTAATCCTTCTAATAAAAATTTCTATTAATCGTAATAATCCATATCTTCCTATTTTTAATAAAACTCCAGCTAAAATTATTGACCCATAAACAGGTGCCTCAACATGAGCTTTTGGTAATCAAATATGAAATAAATAAATAGGTATTTTAATAAAAAAAGCTATATATACTATTATAAATGTTCAAAAATTAAATACATAATATTCTATAATAATTAATATTAAACTAAATTTTAAAGTTATTCCATAAATATATATATCCATAATATAAACTAATAAAGGAAAAGAAAATAATAATATATATATTAATAAATAATATGCAGCCCTTACTCGTTCAGGATTCCTTCCCCAAAATAAAATTAAAAAAAAAGTAGGGATAAGCCTTACTTCAAAAGAAAAATAAAATAGCATTAAATCTATAGAAGAAAAAAAAAAAATTAATATAAATATTAAAAATATAAAAATAATTATTTTATAAATTTCTATTTTATCTAAACATATTATTATTAATCCTAAAATTCATATTCTTAAAATAATTAATATAATAGAATAATTTCTTATCCTAAAATAAAAAGAAATATTAGTTCAAATATTATCCTTAAATAAATATAAAAATATTATTATAAATCTAACTAAATAACATAAATTATAATAAAATATTAATATTTTATTTTTAATTATTATTAATATTAAAAATATAATAATAAAAAAAAATTTTATCATAATTACTTAAAACTTTCTAATATTAAATATATAATATAAATCACTTCCATAATATCGAATAATTATTACTAATAATCCTATTCCTAATACTCTTTCACAAACTCTAAAAATTAAATAATAAATTATATAAAATTCTAAATTAAATTTTCTATAATATATAAATATTAATAAAACTATATTTACTACTACTATTTCAATTAATATTAATAAAATTAACATATATTTATATATAAAAATTAATAAAAAAAAAGACAAAATAATCATGTGTATATAAATTAAAATATCATATATAATCTTTTTTAACTATTTTAATTATTATTTTATATGTTTTTATCTTAATAATTAAAATAATTTTTTAAATAAGTTTTATAGTTTAAAAAAAACATTAATTTTGTAAATTAATAATATATTTATTATATAATATTTAAACTTATTCTTTCTTTATCTATATTATTTTTATATTATATATTTAATTATTATATTAATTAATATTATATATTATATTATTTAAATAAATAATATTAAAAAATTAAATATAGTAATATTTATTATTTATTATTATTACTAATTTACTTTATAATTCAAAAAAATATATTATAATTTAATTCTATTCCTTTAATCTCCAAAATTAATATTCTTTTATAAACTATTTTTTGATTTTTTTTAAGTTTAATTAAAATTATGTCAAATATCTCCTCTTGATTTATAATTTTTATAATTATATTTTTTATATTAATTTTTATTATAATAATTCAAAATAATAATATTCCTATTTTATTAATTATTATATTAATTATTTTTACACTTATAATTTCTATATTTATAGCTATAATAAATTATAATTATATTTTTTCTATTATTATTTATTTAATAATAATTAGAGGTTTATTAATTATTTTTTTATATTTTACTAGATTAATTAGAAATGAACAATACAAATGAAATAATAATTATTTTATAGTAATTATTTTTTTTATCAATATTATAATATTAATATATTTAATTTATAATTATATAAAAATTTATGTTCTCCCCCTATCCTTAATTACTAATTCTTCCATACCTATTACTTCTTCTAATTATAATAATATTCAAACTGCTACATATATTTATAATTATCCATATAATGTAATTACTATTATATGTATTTTATTTTTACTTCTTACTTTATTTATTATTATTAAAATCTGTTCAATAAAATCTAAATCTCTACGAAAAATTAAAAAATAATATAATTATAAATAAAAATATTTATATTATAATAATTTTAAATTTATTTTGTTAATTATAATATTTTTATTTATTTAATATTTACTTTTATTTATTATTTTAATATCTCTATAGTTTATAATAAATATATTTTTGTATAAAAAAATAAAATCTAAATTTTAACTTATGAATAAAATTCTAAACTCTCTTAAAAATAATTTACTTAAATTACCTACTCCTATTAATATTTCCTACTGATGAAATTATGGCTCTCTCCTAGGATTATTCTTAATAATTCAAATTATTAGAGGATTTATACTATCTATTCATTATTGTGCTAATACAAATTATGCTTTCTACAGAATTATTCATATCATACAAAATGTTTCTAATGGTTGAATAATACATAATATTCATATTAATGGAGCTTCTTTTTTTTTCATTTGTATATATATTCATATTGCACGAGGAATTTATTACAGATCCTATAAATTAACTTATACTTGAATAATTGGAGTAAGAATTTTTTTTATTTCTATGGCAACAGCATTCTTAGGGTATGTCCTCCCATGAGGTCAAATATCCTTCTGAGGAGCAACTGTAATTACTAACCTAATTTCAACTATCCCTTATATTGGTAATATTATCGTTATATGAATTTGAGGAGGATTCTCTATTAATAATGCCACATTAAACCGATTTTTTTCATTACATTTTATTCTTCCCTTTATTATTATAATTATAATTATTCTACACTTATACTTTCTTCATGAAACAGGGTCTAATAATCCTTTAGGAACTAATAGTAATATAAATAAAATTCCTTTTCATATCTATTTTAGTTATAAAGATCTTTTAGGATTTATAATAATCTTATTCATTTTTAATATTATTATCCTCAAATATCCATATATATTTAGAGACCCTGATAATTTCATCCCCGCAAATCCTATAGTAACACCAATTCATATTCAACCTGAATGATATTTCTTATTTGCATATGCTATTCTCCGCTCTATCCCTAATAAATTAGGAGGTGTCATTGCCTTACTCTTTTCAATTATAATTTTATACTTCTTACCATTATATTCTTTAAAATATCATTCATCTTCATATTTTCCATTAAACCAATTTTTTTTTTGATTTTTTATTAATATTTTTATTATGTTAACCTGAGCTGGAGCTCAACCTATCGAAAATCCTTATATTTATATTAGACAAATCTTATCTATTAGATATTTTATTTTTTTTATCATTATCCCCCTAACTTCTATAATTTGATACAATATTTTATCTAAATAATACTTAAACTTATCAATAAATAATCTTACTTATTGTCCTTAATTTATAAAAAAATTTATTATAACTTATAAAAATAATATTTTTTAATTATAAATTTTAAAATTTTTTACTAAATTTTATAATTAATTTCCTCTTTTTTTACTTTAATCTAGTAATATTATTATATAATTAATTCTTTAAAAATATTTTAAACTTTTATTTAAACTTTTAAAATTAATGATCTTGAAAGAAGAATATATTTTGAAAATATAATAAAGAAACTTTAATTTTCTATTAATTTTTTCATAAATTATTTTTATTTTATATTTTTCTACTAATTTAATAATATAAATATAAATTTAAATCCTATAATAAAAATAATATAATTTAAAATAAAAGGCAAAATTAACTTTCAACATAAATATATTAATTCATCATAACGTATTCGAGGTAATAATCCCCGTATAAAAATAATCAAAGAAATTATTAAATTAAGATAAATATATCTATACAAAGAATATATTAAATTTGTGTATATCAATAAAATTAAATAACTAAAAAAAATAATTATACCATACTCAGCTATAAAAATCAATGCAAATCCCCCCCTAAAATACTCAATATTAAATCCTGAAACTAATTCAGATTCACCTTCAATAAAATCTATGGGCCTTCGATTTAATTCTGCTAATACTCTAATAAAAAATATAAAAAATAAAGGAATTAATATAAATATATATCATATAAATATTTGTCATTTTATAAAATCTACTACTGATCTTCTCTCTCTTAAAATTATTAAAATTAAAATAATCATAATAAACCTAACTTCATATGATAATGTCTGAGCAATTACTCGTATTGTCCCAATAATTGAATATAATGAATTTGAAGATCACCCCATAAATATAAATATATATCCTATAATAGTTAAAATTATCACAATAATTAATAATGAATAATTTATAGAATAAATATTAGTAAATACTGGCATAATTATTCAATTTATAATTATTATAAAAAATAATATAATTGGACAAAAATAAAATAATCAATACCTAGAATTAAAAATAATAAATATTTCTTTATTAAATAATTTTAAAGCATCCCTAAATGGTTGAAAAATTCCAATTAATCCTACCTTATTGGGCCCTTTACGTAATTGAATATATCTCAAAATTTTACGCTCTAATAAAGTTAAAAAAGCAACACCTACTAAAACTACTAAAAAAATCATTATTAAACTAATTAAATTTAAAAAAAAATAAGAATAATAATTTATTATAATTACTTATATAAATTTTTTTATACATAATTTAAATTCTAAATTTAATGCACTTATTCTGCCAAAGTAATTTATATGCTATACTTAATTAAATTTTTTATTTATTAATTTAATTTAATAAAATTAAAAATTAAAGTCCTTTCGTACAAATAATTATAAATTAATTATAGATAGAAACCGATCTGGCTTACACCGATCTAAACTCAAATCATGTAAGATTTTAAAGGTCGAACAGACCTAAATATTAGACTTCTTCATCTAATTTTTATCTTAATTCAACATCGAGGTCGCAATCACTTTTATCAATATGATCTTTCTAAAAATATCACGCTGTTATCCCTAAGGTAATTAATTCTTTTTTAATTATTATTATATATTAATCATTCTCTAAATCATTAATTAATGGATTATTTTAATTAAAGTTTAAATAATTTAACCATCCTCCCAACTAAATATAAATTTTTTATTATCTATAAAATCAATTTTTCTTAATAAAAAATTATATAAAATTCTATAGGGTCTTCTCGTCCCATAATCTTATTTAAGTTTTTTTACTTAAAAAATAATTTTTAAATTTTAATTTGAGACAGCTTAAATTTCATATTTTCCTTCATTCAAGTTTCTAATTAAAAAACAATTGATTATGCTACCTTAGCACAGTCAATATACTGCGGCCATTTAAAAATTTCATAGAGCAGAAATAACCTTAAATTATAATCAAAAAGCTATGTTTTTAATAAACAGTTGAACTTTAAATTTGCCTAATTCCTTAAATTAATATATTCTATTAATTTTTAATATATTTTTTATTTTATTAATATATCCTTATTTTAATATATTTATATTTATATATTTTATACTTATATTATCATTATTGTTTAATTATTAAAATTATAATTAATATTTTTTTATTTTATTAAATTACTTTTTTAAATTTTTTTTTCTTATAAATAATATATAAATTATTAAATTTTTTTTATAAACTTCAAATTCTATAAATATTAATATTTTTTTATAATAAAATTAACTAAATTTATATTAATTAATTTATTATTAATTAGTTAATTTTAATAAAATTTATAGTTTATCCCATAAATTCTTAGTCTAATAAATAAAATTAAATTTTTAAAGTATTCTTTAAATTTTATTTATATATTAAACCTAAATTAAATTTAATCAAAAAAAACTAGATATCTTTAAAATTGAATAAAATATATTCTCTATTAAATTATTTATAATAATTATATAACATTAACTATAATAATTTAATCGCTCTTTTAAATTCGAGAAATCTTATATATTAAAACTATAATTTAATAATTCCTGATACAAAAGGTACAATAAATTAAATTTTATTTTTTATATTTTAATTTTTTATTCACTTACGTTACTTTTATTATATTATTAATTTTAATTATTTTATTTTAATATTATAACCTATAATTTTTTTATAATTTTATTTATTATAATTCATTTTAAATACTATCCTCCTTTTCTTATAAATTAAATTTTTAATATTTTGTATAATTATATAAAAAATTATATTATTATTAATATATATATTTATAGTAAAATAATAATTCTTTACTATATTATATAATATACTTAATTCTAAATACACATTCCTGTACATTTACTTTGTTACGACTTTTTTCACTTATTATATTCATGAAAATGACGGGCAATTTGTACATATATTATTTAAATTTTCAACTTATATAATTTTATAAATTTACTATTAAATCCTTTTTCATAATAATATTAAAATCATTAATCTAATAATTATTTTAATTGTAACTCATCCTTAATCTTATAAAATCTACATTTTGATTTGAATTATTATTATTAAATAAATAAATTTTAACTAATTTATTAATTAATTCCTTTTAAAATAATCTTTAAACAACAATACATAAAATTTATTATAAGACATTCCTATCGTGGATTATCATTTACTAGACAAGTTCCTCTAACTATTTAATATACCGCCAAATTATTTAAATTTAATGATTTACATTTACTTTTAAAATTAAATATTAATTTTTTTATAATAATAGGGTATCTAATCCTAGTTTAATTTATAAATTTTTAATATAAAATAAAATTAATAATAAATCAATTCTAAACATTACATATTTCACCATATAATATTCAATTTATAACTTATTTATTATTTATATATATAAATTTATTTATTTTAATTAATCTTAATTTATTTATAATTATTAGTTTAACCGCAATTGCTGGCACTAATTTTATTATTATTATTTATAATTTACTATAATATATTTTAATATATTTAATTATTATAAATATTAAATTATTACTTATTAAAAAATTATTTAAAATTTTTAATACTATAAAAATTTATTTATATTATAATTATAAAATAAAATTTTTAAACAATAATTAAATTTTTTATTTTATATTTTAATATTTTAATTATATTATAAATATTTAATTTAATAAATTTATTAATTTATTTATTCATATATATTTTATAATTTTTAAAATATTTATATATAATAAAATATTTTATATATAATAAAATATAATATTATATCATTATTTATCATGATTACATATTTTTTTTTTTTTAAATTAATTTTTATATATATTAAAATTATTTTAATAATTTATTATTTTAATGACATTAATTTTTTGGATTATAAAATATTTTATTAAATTTAAATATATATATATATATATTATTAATGATTTATCATATTTTTTATTTTATTTTTCAAATTTTTCTTAAAAATTTTCTAATTTTATATATAATTTTTTTGATTATATCAATTATTATTTTAATTATTTTTATTATTTTAATAATTAAATTATTCACTTTAAAATTATTAATTTTATTAATCTATTTTTTATTTTAAATTTTTTATATTTTAAAATCTATTCAATGTAAATGAATTATTTTATTTTAAACTAAAATTTAAAATTATTATTTATATAAATTAATCTTAAAATTTAATAAACTAATTATTTTAAATTTTAACTTTATATTATAATAAATTAAATAATTTATTAAAATATAAAATTAAAATTATTTATTATTTAATTTTTAATTTTTTATATTTAATTAAATAAGTAAGCTAAAAAAGCTTTTAGATTCATATCCTAACTATAGAATTAAACATATTCTCTTATTTATTATTTATTAATTATCATATAAATTATAAATTTTATAAATTATTAATGATATGCCTGATATAAAAGGATTATTTTGATAGAATAAATTATGTATAAATTTTATATACTTTCATTATATTTAATAGAATTAAACTATTTCTTAAAATTTCAAAAATTTTTATGCTTCTTGCATTAAAAGAAATATATAAATAAATATATTCTATATCCTATAATAAAAATTAAATATATTTAATACTAATTTTTAAAATTAGTATTTTTAAATTAAATTATTTTAATATTATTAATATTATTTATTATTTTCTTATAATACTTTTATCAAAAGATATGATTTTAAGAAA